GCGTGTATTATTTAAATAATGTAAATAGATGCACTTTGGGCTTAAAATTATATTACTTGAGGTTTTCCTGTTTACGGGGGGTTTTCAGGATTGTTAGTGATCTCAGGAGTATAGGGGGGTAGGGGGGTTTTACGCAAATAAACCCCGGGGGTATCTTAGATATCTTAGGAGTGAAAACACACTATTATGCTCTTGATATCCAGATATGCAATTCTTCTGCGTATGTCTTTTCACCACTCACCAATTATTAAAACTGGCAAGGAAAATGTTCAACCTTGTCGACCATTACCGTGCGCACTCTGAAATGCCAAGTGAAAGGAAACCAAAAAAGAGAACCCCCCACACCCTGGAAAGAACGCCCGGCATGGTGGGTAACGAGGAGTATGTATTACCACCATTAACTTATGCAAGCGTCGATGAAAGTGTGAGGAATAATATCAAGTAATGGCCCTGAAATAGGAACCAAATGCCAGGAATAGTTCACCGTGTGAAACCCTCACAGTTATTGTCCCTCACCTTCAATAAGAGTATGCATTAAGTAATCACAGGTTGGTCGGTTCTTACTACATTAAACTTGTGGGGTATCATGGATGCTGGGACTTGGTATATATTTACTCATGAATTGGTCGTTTGATTCTTAAGTTTCGTTTAGTTTTTATGCGTTAATAGCTGTGATATTTCATCCTCTGGTTTTAGTATTGCTTATTGTCATGTTGGTGTATGAATGTGGTAAATATTATGTAGTGGAATAAAACATAGTATGTCCTCTGATATCATTGATTTATATGGTTTATATAAATATATGGTGTAAGTACATATATGTACTACAAAGAGTAGTTTAGTTTAGAATACTAGCTTTGGGAGTTAGTGGTGAGGGTTAAAATCCCTTCTCTTTGAGCAGTAGAGGGGATTTTAACCCCTGGCATCCGGTTTACAAGACCGGCGCTCTGAAACTGAGCTACTAGTGCATAGTCATCCAAGGGCTTTATTCTCTAGTCACCCTGCTAGTGGGGCAAGAACTAGGAATAGTGAGAAGTATAGAACGGAGGCAATTTGTCCGATGATAATAAATGGATGTTCGACAGGTATTCCGCCGATTCAGGTAAGAATGGCGACGTTTGCGATTAAGGTTCAGAATAGGAATTGGGTTACGGGTCGGAATGTAAGGCCTCGTTGTTTAGAGGTGTGGAGGATTGGAACAACCATAAGTACGAGGATTGAGGCAAGCAGTGCTAAGACTCCTCCTAGTTTGTTGGGGATTGAACGTAGGATGGCGTAAGCAAATAGGAAGTATCACTCAGGTTTGATATGTGGGGGTGTTACCAGGGGGTTGGCGGGGGTAAAATTATCTGGGTCACCTAAGAGGTTAGGTGAGAAGAGTGCTAGGGAGGTTAGTGCGATGAGCACGACTACGAAGCCTAGCAGGTCTTTGTACGAGAAGTAGGGGTGGAAAGAGATTTTATCTACATCTGAGTTTAGGCCGAGAGGGTTGTTTGAGCCTGTTTCGTGTAGGAAGAGTAGGTGGAGCATAGTGACGGCTGCAATGATGAATGGTAGCAGGAAGTGGAATGCAAAGAAGCGAGTGAGGGTGGCGTTGTCTACTGAGAAGCCACCTCAGATTCATTGGACTAGGGTGTTACCAACATATGGGATGGCGGAGAGTAGGTTGGTAATGACAGTGGCTCCTCAGAATGACATTTGTCCTCAGGGAAGGACGTAGCCTACGAAGGCAGTTGCTATCACTAGGAGAAGGAGGACAACTCCAATGTTTCATGTTTCTTTATAGAGATAGGAGCCATAATAAAGGCCTCGGCCGATGTGGAGGTAGATGCAGATGAAGAAGAAGGAGGCACCGTTGGCGTGGAGGTTACGGATTAGTCATCCGTAGTTTACGTCTCGGCAGATATGGGCAACTGATGAGAAGGCCATTGTGATGTCGGAGGTGTAATGTATAGCGAGGAAAAGCCCTGTTAGGATTTGGGCAATTAAGCAAAGGCCAAGTAGGGAGCCAAAGTTTCATCATACTGAAATATTGGAGGGTGCGGGAAGGTCGACTAGAGCGTTGTTAGCAATTTTTAGTAGTGGGTGGGTTTTGCGTAGGCTTGCCATTAGAAGGTTCTTGTAGTTGAATAACAACGGTGGTTTTTCAAGCCATTAGTCCTGGTTAGAGTCCTGGCAGGAATTATGACTTATATTATGTCTTTGTTTTTATTGGGCTTAGTGTTGGGTTTAGTAGCGGTTGCTTCTAATCCTTCTCCTTACTTTGCTGCTTTAGGGCTGGTAGTGGTAGCAGGGTTGGGGTGTGGTGTGTTGGTTGGGCATGGGGGTTCTTTTTTGTCTCTGGTCTTGTTTTTGATTTATTTGGGCGGGATGTTAGTTGTGTTTGCTTACTCGGCAGCACTTGCTGCAGAACCCTACCCTGAGAGTTGAGGCAGTCGGCCTGTTGCGGCGTATATGGTGATATATGTGGTAGGGGTGGCTTTAATTTCTGGCCTGTTTTGAGGCGGATGGTATGAGTCTTCTTGGGTCTCGGTTGATGAACTAGGTGATTTTTCTACGCTTCGAGGGGATATTGGGGGCGTTGCGTTGATGTATTCATTAGGGGGTGGAATGTTGGTAATTAGCGCGTGGGTTCTTTTACTTACCTTGTTTGTGGTATTGGAATTGACACGAGGATTGAGTCGGGGGACGCTTCGAGCAGTTTAGAGGACAAAGACCAGTGTTGCGAGAGCAAAAGTTAGTAGGAATAGGGTTAAGTAGGTTTTGATTATTCCTTGTTGGGTGTTGCTTGTTGTTGTGACGAGGGGGATGTTGAGGGAGGCCACTGCTTTAGGGCCCGATTTCTCTAGTCAGGTTTGGTCAACCATTTGGCTTGCAATTGCTTGGCCAAGGACTAGGTTGAGTTTTGGGGTAAAGCGGTGAATGATTGCTGGGAAGAAGCCAAGTATGTTGGAGAAATGGTGGGGAACAAGCAGGGGCGTGGGTTTGAATTGTTTGCTTGTAAGTGAGGCCAGTTCTAGTGCTAGAAGCAAGCCGAGAATAGTTACTGTCAGGGCAGCCAGTTTTAGTAGGGGAGGTATAGACATGACGGGTGTTTTTAGGGGAAGAATATTGGAGGTGATCAGTAATCCGGCGACAATGCTTCCTCAGGCTAGTCGTTTGATGGGGTTAATGACTGCGGGGTTGTTTTCGTTAATAGGGGAGAGTGAGTTGAATCGGGGGTGGCCCATGGCGACGAAGAAGACTACGCGGAGGCTGTAGATAGCTGTGAATGAGGTGGCTAGGAGTGTAAGGGCGAGGGCTCAGGCGTTGAGGTAAGATGTGTTAAGGGCTTCAATGATGGCGTCTTTAGAAAAGAACCCTGCTAGGAAGGGGGTGCCTGTGAGGGCAAGGCTGCCGAGGGTCAAGCATGAAGATGTGAAGGGGGTGAGGTGGTGCATACCTCCTATTTTTCGAATGTCCTGTTCGTCATTAAGGCTGTGGATAATGGAGCCTGAACATAGGAAAAGCATTGCTTTGAAGAAGGCATGGGTGCAGATGTGGAGGAAGGCAAGTTGGGGTTGATTAAGTCCGATAGTGACCATCATTAGGCCTAGTTGGCTGGATGTAGAGAAAGCAACAATTTTTTTGATGTCGTTTTGGGTTAGGGCGCAGGTGGCGGTGAATAGGGTTGTTAAGGCCCCTAGGCATAGACAGGTTGTTAGGGCGGTTTGATTGTTTTCTATGAGAGGGCTCATACGGACCAGGAGGAAGATTCCTGCGACGACCATAGTGCTGGAGTGCAGTAGGGCAGAGACCGGTGTGGGGCCTTCCATAGCAGAGGGAAGCCATGGATGAAGTCCGAACTGGGCCGATTTTCCGGTGGCTGCCAGGATAAGCCCGAGGAGGGGGAAGGTGAGATCTATATTTTTGGCGGCTGCAAATATTTGTTGTATTTCTCAGGAGTTAAGGTTTGTTGCTATTCATGCTATGGCGAAGATGAGCCCGACATCTCCGACTCGGTTGTAGAGGACGGCTTGCAGGGCGGCTGTATTCGCGTCGGCTCGGCCGTATCATCAGCCGATTAAGAGGAAGGATATAATGCCTACTCCTTCTCAGCCAATAAAGATTTGGAACATGTTGTTGGCTGTAACTAAGATAATCATGGCGATGAGGAAAACAAGGAGATATTTGAAGAAGCGATTCATGAAGGGGTCTGCGTGTATGTACCATGATGCGAATTCTAGGATTGATCAAGTAACGTACAGGGCAATGGGTGTGAAGATAATTGAGTAGTGATCAAATTTAAAGCTGATGTTTACGTCAAAGGTGAGGGTGTTTATTCAGGTTCAGTTGGTGATGATTGTTTCTGCGCCTTCGTTGAGGAAGAGGAACAGGGGGAGGAGGCTGACAAAGAAAGCTAGTTTCACTGCTGTCTTGACTTGGGAGAGGGCTCAGTTGGTTTCTCGGGGAGTGGGGCTTAGGGTCGTAAGGACGGGGTAGATTAGTAATGCAAAAATAATGATTAAGCTGGAGGTCATTATTAGGGAGGTGGGATGCATAGCTGCTACTTGGATTTGCACCAAGAGTTTTTGGTTCCTAAGACCAACGGATGAGCTGTTATCCTTTAGAAGCAGTACGAGTGAGCCCAGGGGTTCAACCAAGGTGGCGAAGATTAGCAGTCTTCGTTGCTAGCGAGCCTCTCTCGGTGGATAAGGGGGTTTTAACCCCTGTTTTTAGAATCACAATCTAATGTTTTGGTTAAACTATATCTACAGGCGGCCCAGCCTCAGATTAACTCCGGTTTTAAGATGAGGAGGAGGAGTGGGAGCAGGTGGAGGGCCATTAAGAGGTGCTCTCGAGAGTGTGAGGGGTCAAGGGCGAGGATGTGTGCTGGTAGTGGGCCTCGTTGGGTTATGAGGAACATGTAGAGTGAATAGCCCGCGGTAATTAGGGTGCCGGCTCCTGTTAAGATGAGGGTTCATCAGGATCAGTTGAATAGGGATGTAATGATTATTAGTTCTCCTATAAGATTAGGGAGAGGGGGCAGAGCCAGGTTGGCTAGGCTGGCGATAAATCATCAGGTTGTCATAAGAGGAAGGGCCATTTGGAGGCCTCGTGCTAGTACTATCGTTCGGCTATGTGTGCGTTCGTAGTTAGTATTTGCCAAGCAGAAAAGGGCGGAAGACGTTAGGCCGTGGGCAATTATTAGGATTAGGGCACCGGTGAAGCCTCAGGGTGTTTGGATGAGGATTCCGCCTACTACGAGACCTATGTGGCTGACAGAGGAGTAGGCAATGAGGGATTTTAGGTCTGTTTGACGTAAGCAGATTGAGCCGGTCATGATTACACCTCAGAGTGCTAGAATAATAAATGGATAGCTAAGTTCTTTGGTAAGAGGCTCTAGTACTACTAGTATTCGCATCATTCCGTAGCCTCCTAATTTTAGGAGGACAGCGGCCAGGATCATGGATCCGGCGACGGGGGCTTCTACGTGGGCTTTAGGCAGTCAGAGGTGGACGCCGTAGAGTGGTATTTTTACTAGGAAGGCTAGTAGACAGGCGGCTCATCATAGTTTGTCTGCGTAGGTCGTAAGTTGAAGGGGGTTGGAGTATTGGAGTGTAAGAAGGGAGAGGGTCCCGGCACTGTTTTGGAGAAGGAGAAGTGCGACAAGAAGGGGGAGGGATCCTGCCAGGGTGTAAAATAAGAAGTAAGTTCCGGCGTTAAGGCGTTCTGTCTGATTCCCTCAGCGGGTGATGAGGAAGAGTGTGGGAATCAGTGTGGCTTCAAATATAACGTAGAACATGATGATTTCGGTGGCACCGAAGGCTATAATTAGGAAGATTTGTAGGGAAGTGAGAAGTGTAATATATATTCGCTGACGCGTAATGGGTTCTGAGGCTGTGTGGTTTTGGCTGGCGAGGATTATGAGGGGGAGAAGTCAGCAGGTAAGGACCAGGAGGGGTGTAGATAAGGGGTCTGTTGCCATGTAGGGGTTCAGGCAAGACCAGCCTGTTTCTGAGAGGTTTTTTAATCAGGAGAGGCTAGCAAGTGCAATCACGAGGCTGTGTAGAAGGGCTGTGGGTCAGAGTCATTTGGCGGGGGCTAGCCAGGTTGTTGGGACAAGCATTAAGGTTGGAATTAGGATTTTTAGCATTGTAGAAGGTTTAGGCTTTGAAGGCGGTCGGTTCCGTGGGTACGGGCGGTGGCTACTAGAAGGGCAAGGCCTGCACTTGCTTCGCAGGCTGAAAAGGCTAGTAAGAGTATTGGTGAGGCGGAGAAGTGGGTTGTGTTGAGTTGTAGGGCTCAGAGGGAGAGGGCAATAAATAAAGAGAGCATTATTCCTTCTAAGCATAGAAGGGCGGACAGAAGGTGGGTTCGGTGGAATGCTAGCCCTGTTAACCCTAGTATGAAGGCTGAGGAAAAAGTGAAGTGAACGGGGGTCATTAGGTGATTGTGGACTTTAACCACAATTTTTTGAGCCGAAATCAAATGTTTTTCTTAAACTAATAACCTACTCAGCCCATTCGAGGCCTCCTTGAAGTCATTCGTAAATGAGGCCGAGGGTAAGAAGGATTAGAACAGCGGAAGCTCAAAAGAAGGTCAGTAGGGGGGAGGAGAGTTGGTCTCCTCATGGAAGGGGGAGGAGGAGGGCGATTTCTAGGTCAAAGAGGAGAAATAGAATTGCGACAAGAAAAAATCGGAGGGAAAAAGGAAGGCGAGCAGAACCGAGGGGGTCAAAGCCGCATTCGTAGGGAGAGAGTTTTTCATGGTCTGGTGTTATTTGGGGCAGTCAGAAGGAAACGATAGCCAGGACTGTGGAGAGTGCGATGGCGATAGCAATAATTGTTGTGACCAAGTTCATTATCTTTCCTTGGATTTTAACCAAGACCTGGTGATTGGAAGTCACTAATACTAACTTTAGTACTAGAAAGATTATGAGCCTCATCAGTAGATGGAGATGTATAAGAATAGTCAGACGACGTCTACGAAGTGTCAGTATCAGGCGGCTGCTTCGAATCCGAAGTGGTGTTCAGATGTGAAGTGGTATTGGACTTGGCGGAGTAGGCAGACGGCTAAAAAGGAAGAGCCGATAATAACATGAAGGCCGTGGAAGCCTGTTGCTACGAAGAAAGTAGAGCCATAAACTCCGTCGGCGAGTGTAAAGGGGGCTTCATAGTACTCTATTCCTTGAAGGAAGGTGAAGTAGAAGCCGAGGAGGATTGTTAATAGGAGGGACTGAATTGCTTGTTTCCGCTCCCCTTCTATAATGCTATGGTGGGCTCAGGTAACTGTTACTCCTGAGGCAAGCAGGACGGCTGTGTTTAGGAGGGGAACTTCGAATGGGTCTAGAGGGGTGATGCCTGTTGGTGGTCAGCAGCCTCCTAGTTCGGGGGTGGGTGCAAGGCTTGCGTGATAGAAGGCTCAGAAGAACCCTAGGAAAAAGAAGACTTCGGAGGTAATGAAGAGGATTATTCCATATCGGAGGCCTTTTTGTACGGGAGGTGTGTGGTGTCCTTGGAATGTGCCTTCTCGTACGATGTCTCGCCATCATTGGTACATTGTTAAGAGAAGAAGGGCTAGTCCGAGGGACATTAGTGTTGTGGAGTGGAAGTGGAATCAAATTGCGAGACCTGATGTTATTAGTAGGGCAGCAACTGCGCCTGTTAGGGGTCAAGGGCTGGGGTCAACTATATGGTATGCGTGTGCTTGGTGGGCCATTAAACGTTTTCTTGTAGGTAGAGGCTTAAAAGAAGGACAAAGACATAGGCTTGAATTATTGCCACGGCTACTTCTAGGAGTGTTAAGAGGAATAGAAGTGTTGCTGTAAGAATTGCAACGGTTGGCATGAGGGGAAGAAGGACGAAGGCAGCTGTTGCGATCAGTTGGATTAGGAGGTGGCCCGCTGTGAGATTGGCTGTTAGTCGAACTCCTAAGGCGAGGGGGCGAATGAATAGGCTAATTGTTTCGATGATAATGAGGACGGGGATTAGAAGGGTGGGGGTTCCTTCTGGTAGGAGGTGGCCTAGTGCAATGGTTGGTTGATTACGCATTCCAATGATGACGGTGGCTAGTCAGAGGGGGACAGCAAGTCCCATGTTGAGTGATAGTTGGGTGGTTGGGGTAAATGTATAAGGAAGTAGCCCAAGCATGTTAAGGGTAATAAGGAATAGCATTAGGGATGTTAGGATAAGGGCTCATTTGTGGCCTCCGGGGTTAAGGGGTAGGAGGAGCTGTTGAGTGAATCGATTAATAAATCAGCCTTGGAGTGTCAATAGTCGGTTGTTTAGTCATCGTGTCGTAGGGGTAGGGTATAAGGTTCAAGGGAGGCTGAGGGCAAGGGCTATAAGAGGAATACCTAGGTAGGAAGGGCTCATAAATTGGTCGAAGAAGCTTAGTGTCATGGTCAGGTTCAGGGCTCAGTTTTGGGTTTTTCAGTGCTTTGAGGGGTTGGTTCGTTTGGGAAAGTGTGGGCTATAACTTTAGGAGGAAGGATGGTTAAGAAGACTAGTCAGGAAAAGACTAGAATGGCAAATCAAGGGGCGGGGTTGAGTTGAGGCATGCAGCTAAGGGTGGTTGGGAGTCACCAGTCTTTAGCTTAAAAGGCTAACGCTATGGCCCTATTTAGCTTCTTAGCTAAGCGTCTTCAAGTATTAAGGATGATCAATTTTCAAAGTGTTCTAGTGGGACTGCTTCAACTACAATAGGCATAAAGCTGTGATTAGCTCCGCAGATCTCGGAGCACTGTCCATAGAAGACACCAGGTCGGGATGCGATAAAGGCTGTTTGGTTTAGGCGGCCAGGGACTGCGTCTATTTTTACACCTAGGGCAGGGACAGCTCAGGAGTGGAGAACGTCTTCAGCTGAGACTAAGACTCGAATTGGTGATTCAACGGGGATTACTATACGGTGGTCAGCTTCTAGAAGGCGGAATTGTCCGGGGGTTAGGTCTTGTGTGGGGATTATGTAAGAGTCGAATCCCAGGTCTTCGTAGTCGGTATACTCATAGCTTCAGTATCATTGATGGCCCATGGCTTTAATTGTAAGATGGGGGTCGTTAATTTCGTCCATTAGGTAAAGAATACGAAGTGAGGGGAGAGCGATGAGGATAAGAATAATAGCTGGGAGGATTGTTCAAATGATTTCAATTTCTTGGGAGTCTAAAATATATTTGTTAGTTAATTTGGTGGAAACCATAGCCACAATAATGTAAAGTACTAGCGTACTGATTAGGAAAACGATTATTAAGGCGTGGTCGTGGAAGTGAAGAAGTTCTTCTATAACAGGTGAAGCTGCATCTTGAAATCCTAGTTGTGAGGGATGTGCCATTAATTTTAAGACACGCGGGGTTTTAACCCACAATTCTGCCTCGACAAGGCAAGGTAATGGCTGTTTTACTAGTGTCTTATAAAGAAAGTGACAGAGTGGTTATGTGGTTGGCTTGAAACCAGCCTACGGGGGTTCAATTCCTCCCTTTCTCGAATTAGTTTGATTGAACTTGTACGAATGCAGGTTCCTCAAATGTGTGGTAAGGGGGAGGGCAGCCGTGCAGTCATTCAACGTTGGTTATTGTTAGTTCAACTGACATAACTTCACGTTTGGCAGCAAATGCTTCTCAAATAATAAACAGGAACATAATTACGGCTACGAGGGAAATTAGGGAGCCGATAGAGGAGACTGTGTTTCAAAGAGTGTAGGCATCTGGGTAGTCTGAGTACCGTCGAGGCATTCCGGCCAGGCCTAGGAAGTGTTGTGGGAAGAATGTTAGGTTGACTCCTACGAACATTACTCCAAAGTGGATTTTTGTTCAAGTGCTGTGGAGGGTGTAGCCTGAGAATAGGGGGAATCAGTGAACGAAAGCGGCAACGATAGCAAACACGGCTCCTATTGACAGGACGTAATGGAAGTGGGCTACTACATAGTATGTGTCATGTAGAACAATGTCTAGTGATGAATTGGCTAGGACGATCCCCGTTAGGCCTCCAACTGTGAAGAGGAAGATGAAGCCAAGGGCTCATAGTAGGGGAGTTTCTCATTTGATTGAGCCTCCGTGAAGGGTTGCCAGTCAGCTGAAGACTTTTACCCCAGTAGGAATGGCAATAATTATTGTGGCGGATGTGAAGTAGGCACGGGTGTCTACGTCCATACCAACAGTGAACATGTGATGGGCTCAAACGATAAAGCCTAGAAGGCCGATCGCCATCATGGCCCATACCATTCCCATGTAACCGAAGGGTTCTTTTTTGCCAGAGTAGTAGGCAACAATGTGGGAGATCATTCCAAATCCAGGGAGAATTAAAATATAGACTTCTGGGTGTCCGAAGAATCAGAACAGATGTTGGTAGAGGATGGGATCCCCTCCTCCTGCTGGGTCAAAGAAGGTTGTGTTTAGATTTCGGTCTGTAAGAAGCATTGTAATTCCGGCCGCTAAAACTGGTAGGGAGAGAAGAAGTAGAACAGCAGTAATTAGGACGGCTCAGACGAATAGGGGCGTTTGATACTGGGAAATGGCAGGAGGTTTCATGTTGATGATTGTTGTAATGAAGTTGATTGCTCCCAGAATTGAGGAAACACCTGCTAGATGCAGGGAGAAAATAGTTAGGTCTACAGATGCTCCTGCGTGTGCTAGGTTTCCTGCTAGGGGAGGGTAAACTGTTCACCCAGTTCCAGCACCGGCTTCTACCCCAGAAGAGGCGAGTAGCAATAGGAATGATGGCGGGAGGAGTCAAAAGCTCATGTTATTTATTCGAGGGAATGCCATATCGGGGGCCCCGATCATTAGTGGGATCAGTCAGTTCCCGAATCCTCCGATCATGATTGGTATTACTATAAAGAAAATTATTACAAATGCATGCGCTGTAACAATTACATTATAAATCTGGTCGTCTCCAAGAAGAGCTCCTGGCTGGCTTAGTTCTGCTCGAATGAGCAGGCTTAGGGCCGTGCCTACTATTCCGGCCCAGGCACCAAATACTAGATAAAGGGTGCCGATGTCTTTGTGATTGGTCGAGAAAAATCAACGTGTGATTGCCACAGGTAGGATGGCTGAGGTTTAAGCGGTGGATTGTAGCCCCATAAACAGAGGTTTGAGTCCTCTTCTTACCAAGCTCCGAGGTGTTTTAACATATTAGATTGCAAATCTAAAGAAGCAGACTAGCGTCTGCCGGGGCTTTCCGCCGCCTATTAGTCTTGTCGTTAGGCGGCGGAAAGGTAGATGGATGCTCGCTGGTTTGAGCGCTTAGCTGTTAACTAAGAGTTTGTAGGATCGAGGCCTACCTATCTAGTAAGGCTTTAGCTTAATTAAAGTATCTGTTTTGCATGCAGGAGATGTGGGGTAATGTCCCGCAAGTCTTACAGGGACTGGGAGATTTTCACTCCCACTGAGGGCTTTGAAGGCCCTTGGTCTAGATGTTAGCCTAAGTCTCTTAGAGGGTTAGTAGGGCCACTACGGCGGGGGTCAGAGGTAGGAGAGAGACGGTGGCCATTGTAGAAACGGCGAGGGGAAGTGTTAATTGTGTTGTTGGGAGGCGTCATGGGGTTGTTCCTGGGAGGTTGTTGGGGGAGATAGTCAGGGTTATTGCGTATGTAAGGCGAAGGTAGAAGTATAGGCTTAGAAGAGCGGTTAGTGCGGCTAGTGTGGCTGTGGGTGCAAGGTCTTGCTTGGTTAACTCTTGGAGGATCAGTCATTTTGGCATGAAGCCTGTTAGTGGGGGAAGGCCTCCTAGGGACAGTAGGATAAGGGGGGTCAGGGAGGTTAGTGCTGGAGCTTTAGCTCACGAGACGGCAAGGGTGTTGATGTTAGTTGCTTTGTTCAGTTTGAATACAAGGAATGTTGAGAATGTTATAATGAAGTATGTCAGGAGGGTAAGTAGTGTGAGGGAGGGGGAAAATTGAAGTACGAGGATCATCCAACCGAGATGGGCGATTGAGGAGTAGGCGAGGATTTTTCGTAGTTGTGTTTGGTTTAGTCCGCCTCACCCTCCAATAAGGGTAGATATTAGGCCTAGTAAGATTAAAAGGGAGGAGTTGGTGGGCTGAATTTGTAGGAGGAGGGCAAAAGGGGCCAGTTTTTGTCAGGTTGAGAGGATGAGCCCGGTAGTGAGGTCTAGTCCTTGGAGGACTTCTGGTAGTCATGCATGAGTGGGGGCAAGTCCGATTTTGAGGGCAAGAGCGATGGTAATTATTGTGACGGGGAGGGGGTGGGATATTTGTTGAATATCTCATTGTCCGGTAAGTCATGCGTTGGTGGTACTTGCGAAAAGTAGTATGGCGGCGGCGGTGGCTTGGGTAAGGAAATATTTGGTAGTGGCTTCGACTGCCCGGGGGTGGTGGTGTTGGGCTATAAGTGGAATAATAGCGAGGGTGTTTATTTCAAGTCCTATTCAAGCGAGGAGTCAATGTGAGCTTGCGAATGTGATTGTAGTTCCTAGGCCTAGACCGAATAAAAGGGTGGCTAAGATGTACGGGTTCATTAGTAAAGGAAGGAGTTTAACCAACATGTTTGGGGTATGGGCCCAAAAGCTTAATTAGCTGACTTTACTAGGAAGTGGTGTAGTGGAAGCACTGAGAGTTTTGATCTCTCCAGGTAGGGTTCAAATCCCTTCTTTCTAAGGAGTTGGAGGGACTTTAACCCTCATAATTCACTCTATCAAAGTGGCCCTTTACTTCAGGCACAGCTCCGGGTTATAGTTGGGGTGGCAGGCCTGCGAAGGCAATTGGAAGTGCAAGGTGCCAGATTACCAAGGCGAGGGTTAGTGGGAGGAAGTTTTTTCAGATTAAGTGCATGAGCTGATCGTATCGGAATCGGGGGTAGGAGGCTCGGACTCATAGGAAGACGATGGAGAGGAGGGCTGCTTTAGTTATTAGGTTAATTGCAGTGAGTTCTGGGATGGAGGGGATGTGGGAGGCTCCTAGGAAGAGGGTGGCGGAGAGTGTGTTCATGAGAAGGATGTTGGCGTACTCTGCTAGAAAGAATAGGGCGAAAGGGCCTCCTGCGTACTCTACGTTAAAACCTGAGACTAGCTCTGACTCTCCCTCTGTTAAATCGAAGGGGGCACGGTTGGTCTCTGCTAGCGTGGAGATGTATCATATTGCGGCGAGGGGCCAGGCGGGTAGAATTAGTCAAATGCTTTCTTGGGCAACGTTGAAGGTTTGAAGTGTAAAGCCCCCGGTAAAAATGATGGCGTTGAGGAGAATTAGTCCGAGGCTGACTTCGTAGGAGATGGTTTGGGCGACAGCTCGGAGGGCCCCAATGAGTGCGTATTTTGAATTTGATGCTCATCCTGACCCAAGGATGGAGTAGACTGCGAGGCTGGACAGGGCCAGAATGAATAGAATACCCAGGTTTAGGTCAATCACGGGGTAAGGTAGAGGTATGGGTGCTCATAGGGTTAGGGCGAGCGTGAGTGCTAGCATAGGGGTTAAAAGGAATAAGAGGGGGGAGGAAGTTGAGGGTCGCACGGGCTCTTTAATAAATAGCTTAACTCCGTCGGCAATGGGCTGAAGGAGTCCATATGGGCCAACAATGTTTGGTCCTTTTCGTAGTTGCATATAGCCGAGGACTTTTCGTTCAATTAAAGTTAGGAAAGCAACGGCTAGAAGAACTGGGACGATAAAGGCTAGGGGGTTGATGATATGGGTGATGAGTGTTGAGATCATAGTTAAGGAGAGGACTTGAACCTCTGTGGAAAGGGCTTAGGTCTTTTGCAGTAACCGGGCTCTGCCACCTTAACATGCCATTCTCTGAGGCACGGGGTTATGCCCTTTTGCCTACTTTATTTGTTTTCATTAGGTGGGGGTGAGGCGTACTTGTAGTAGGGGCCTCTTCTTTTCGGTCCTTTCGTACTAGAAAAGATCATTTCATAGATAGAAACTGACCTGGATTACTCCGGTCTGAACTCAGATCACGTAGGACTTTAATCGTTGAACAAACGAACCCTTAATAGCGGCTGCACCATTAGGATGTCCTGATCCAACATCGAGGTCGTAAACCCCCTTGTCGATATGGCCTCTAAAAGGGGATTGCGCTGTTATCCCTAGGGTAACTCGGTCCGTTGATCGGCTTTGCCGGATCTAGTTGGTCAGAATTTCTGTTTACTAGAGCGGGAGCTCTTGGTTGTGAGAGGAGGTGTTCTCGTTCCACGTGGGGGTTTTGTGTTTCCCCGCGGTCGCCCCAACCAAAGACATTAGGGCAGGGGCCATTTGGTTTGGCCCTTTGTTTTGGGGTGTTTAACATGGTCTGTCTTGGTGTCTAAAGCTCCATAGGGTCTTCTCGTCTTATGTAAGTATCCCCGCTTCTGCACGGGGAGATCAATTTCATTGACTTGAAAAAGGAGACAGCTAAGCCCTCGTTATGCCATTCATACAGGTCTCCATTTAAAAGACAAGTGATTGCGCTACCTTCGCACGGTCAAAATACCGCGGCCGTTAAACTTATAGTCACAGGGCAGGCGGGACCTCTTATTCATTGATTTTGCAAGAGGCGATGTTTTTGGTAAACAGGCGAGGCTTCATGTGTTTGCCGAGTTCCTTCTCTTTCTTTTAGTCTTTCCTTGGGTGCACGCCAGTGTGGGGTAAACGGTTGTGTAATTGGGGGGTTTTCTAGTTGTTTGATATGTTGTTCAGTACCCTCTTTGTTTGGGGCCGGTTAAGGTTCGGTGGGGGGTCCGTTCCGATATACACGTGTGCGGGGAGAGAAGCTATCTTCTCTTATTACTCATATTAGCATGGTCGTTCCCATGTTGGCATGGGATGGCCTGGTAGGTTTGAGGGGGTTAAGATTGGGTGATCAGGATGGGAAGGGGTAGGGTTATGTTTGAGCTTTAACGCTTTCTGTACGGGTGGCTGCTTTTAGGCCCACTAAAACATATTACCTTTGGGCTAACTATGATCTTTACCCTTCTAAAAAAGTTGTATCTTGTGTCAAAGGGGCTGTACCCCCTTTGACTAACTCTCTCGGTTTCTTTGTGTCAGAAGGGGGTGAAGACTGGGGGTGAAGAAAGAAGCCGGGAGGCTGAACTTCTATCCAATTCTCAGGCAACCAGCTATAACTAGGTTCGGTAGGTCTGTCACCTCTACTCAAAGTTCTTCCCACTCTTTTGCCACAGAGACGGGTTTGCCCTATTAATAGGCTGACTTGGAGTAGCTCACTTAGTTTCGGGGTGCCAAACTAAAGTGCTCTTTGCTTGGAGTTTACTGGCTAAATCATGATGCAAAAGGTACGAGGATGAATCTCTGCTTTTATGTGCTTTACTGGGTTGTTTCATTTCTCTTTCAGCTTTCCCTTACGGTACTTTTTCTGTCGCTCCGCAGTTCCTTTTCTATCGCCTGTACTAGGGGGGAAAAATGATTTGTTTTAGGGGAGGTTAAGGGTGTTAGGGGGTATTGATGGGGGTTTGTTGGCTTTGGTTGGAGGGGCTAGCTGTTGGGCGTCAGGGTAATCCGATTTGCACGGATGACTTCTCGGTGTAAGGGAGATGCTTTTCTGTCTTAGCTATACTCTGATTTTTCCAAGTGCACCTTCCGGTACACTTACCATGTTACGACTTGCCTCCCCTTTGCAGTTTTAGGGTTTTAAGTACTTAGCGTTGTAAGCTTGGGGAGAGTGACGGGCGGTGTGTGCGCGCTTCAGGGCCGGTTTCAGCGGAACGCTCTATTTTCTGCTTACTGCTAAATCCTCCTTCGGATACGTATTTCAGTGTATCGTTCGTATTTCACTATATTAGGGAATGTAGCCCATTTCTTCCCTTTCCATACGCTACACCTCGACCTGACGTTTTGGGCTGTGCCAATCTTGCTTACTATGAGTCCTTCACAGGGTAAGCTGACGACGGTGGTATATAGGCGGGGAAAACAAGGAAAGGTGAGGTTGAACGGGGGTAATCGGTTCTAGAACAGGCTCCTCTAGGTGGATCTAAAGCACCGCCAAGTCCTTTGGGTTTCAAGCTGATGCTCGTAGTCCCCGGGCGGATAGTGGGCGTAGTTAACTATCAATGTTTATGGCTAGGCATAGTGGGGTATCTAATCCCAGTTTGTGTCATAGCTTTCGTGGATTCGGACAATATAAAGCCACCTTCGTGGTTGGGCTTCTTACCTTCGGATGCGTATAACAGCTCTGAGGGCGTTCGGCTTTAGTTGGGGGGGGTATCTTAACCACTCTTTACGCCGGTGTCTAACAACTTGGGTCTCTCGTATAACCGCGGTGGCTGGCACGAGTTTTACCGACCCTCTTAGCTTTAACTAAGTCAAGTTTTCACTTATGGCTTAATGTTTATCACTGCTGAGTTCCCTTGGGGGTGTGGCTAAGCAAGGTGTCATGGGCTTGTATTTGGATTGTGCCTGATACCGGCTCCTTGTTCCCAAGCAGGGAACTGTAGGGCATTCTCACAGGGGCGCGGATACTTGCATGTGTAAGTTTAGCTAAAGTTGATAGTAAAGTCAGGACCAAACCTTTGTGCCCGCGGAGCTTTCTAGGGCTCATCTTAACATCTTCAGTGTCATGCTTTAATTAAGCTACGCTAGC